GCATAAGATACGCCCGGACTAGTCTAATGAATTGAATTTCAGAATTTTCTAGATCTATGCTAGATCTATGAAAGGGTCAACCCACACTAATTGTTCACGATATTTCAAAATTTCAAAAAGGGTTATGTAAAGAACTTCGGGTTAATTAAACGAATTAAAATGAAAGTAGGGATAAGGGGGACTGTTCTATCCTCTGTGAGTATTTTAGCATTTTTTCGTTCTTATTATCCCTTTTCTTTTCTTAGCTTTCAAATTTATTTAGATAATCAAGAATCTTAATTACGGGGCATGGTTTGATTCCGTTTTGGTGGTTACAACCTTCATATTGGCATGTTGACAATAGCGTATTGATCAAATATAATTAGATCATGGATAAATAGATCTAGGATCCTATTCTATTTGGTTTTTACTTGTCTTCATCTAAATGATGTGTTCCTTGGATTCGCTGTGGTACAAAAGGTCTCCTCTGAAACGTAAAGATATTTCTCTATTTTCTATATTTATTTACCCGGTAATTTATTCGATTTTCATTTGATTTGGTTGGTAGTTCCATTTTGTTGTTTGTTGATGTGGTCGTACAATCCAATCTCTTTATTCTTTTTTTCTTTTGTTTGATTGCGCTCGTATCTACAGACCCGAATTTGGGTTGCTAACTCAACGGTAGAGTACTCGGCTTTTAAGTGCGCCTAGAATCTTTTACACATTTGGATGAAGCAACGGATTCATACATACCATTGGTAGAGTTTGTAAGACCACGACTGATCCTGAAAGGGGGTGAGTGGAAAAAGCAGCATGTCGTATCAATCTAAATCTTTTAGACTATTTGATCCTTAACAGATCGGTACAAAATCCATTTTTTGTATGATTCTTGTAGCGGGACAAACGAAATTCACGGTTGGGTCGATTGAATAAATGGATAGAGCCCTTAGGGTTCCAATTATAGGGAAGCAAAAAAAAAAGCAACGAGCTTCTGTTCTGAATTCGAATTATTACCCGATCTAATTAGATGTTAAAAATGGATTAGTGCCTGGTGCGGGAAAAGGTTCTCCCATAAGTGGATTACCCATTTGAATCCTAACTATTTTTACCTCCATTAGATTCTGTATGGAGTGGAGACTCATGTGTATCAGAAACGGTATATTGATAAAAAGAAATTATTCCAAAGTCAAAAGAGCGATCGGGTTGCAACAATAAAGGATTTCAAACCATCTCGGTATTCTATAACGAATATAAACCAATTGGATGGAGAACCAGAGGATCCATTGATTAGCATATCTATTGTCACCGAGGTATTTTATTTTCGATTTTCTTACTATATACCCTGTTTTGACTGTATCGTACTATGTATCATTTGCTAACCCAATAAACCCTTTGCCTTTATTTCAAAGCTAATTTCAAATGGAAGAATTACAAGGATATTTAGAAATGAATAGATCGCAGCAACAAGACTTCCTCTATCCACTTCTTTTTCAGGAGTCTCTTTATGCACTTGCTCATGATCATGGTTTAAAAGGATCCCGTCCTTACGAACCCGTGGAAAATTTAGGTTATGACAATAAATCCAGTTCACTGCTTGTGAAACGTTTAATTACTCGAATGTATCAACAGAAAGGGTTTATTATTTCGGCTAATGCTCTTACCCCCAAAAAAAATTATTATCAAATGGTATCCGCCGGATTTTCAGTCATTTTGGAAATGAAATTCTCACTGAGATTCGTGTCTTCTCAAGAAGGGAAAGATCTACAAAAATATCAGAATTTACGATCAATTCATTCAACATTTTCCTTTTTAGAGGATAAATTCTCCCATTTAAATAATGTGTCAGAGATACTAATACCCTACCCCATTCATCTGGAAATCTTGGTTCAAAATCTCCGCTCTTGGATACAAGATGCCCCCTCTTTACATTTATTCCGACTCTTTCTCCACGAGTCTCGTAATTGGGCTAGTCTTATTACTCAAAAGAAATCCATCTCTTTTTTTTCAAATTCAAAAGAGAATCTAAGATTCTTCTTGTTCCTATATAATTCTCATGTGTATGAATGGGAATCCCTATTCATGTTTCTCCGTAAACAATCTTTGTATTTACGCTCAACATCTTTTGGAAACCTTCTTGAGCGAACCTATTTCTATGGAAAAATAGAACATCCTCGAGGAGTGTTTAGTAAGGATTTCCAGAATATCCTATGGTTGTTCAAGGATCCTTTCATGCATTATGTTAGATATCAAGGAAAATCCATTCTGGCTTCAAGGGGAAGTTTTCTTCTGATGAATAAATGGAAATGTCACCTTGTCATTTTATGGCAATGTTATTTTGACTTGTGGTCTCAAGCAGATAGAATTACTATAAACCAATTTTCCAATCATTCCTTCGAGTTTCTGAGTTATCTTTCAATTGTAAGGCGAAATCCTTCAGTCGTAAGGACTCAAATGCTAGAAAGTGCATTTCTAATGGAGATTCCGAGTAAGAAGTTTGAAACCCTAGTCCCAATTATTCCAA